ATGGCACGAAATCCTTTTCATTTAGTTGAGTTTAGACCGTGACCTTTAACCGGGTCTATAGGAGCACTTTTTTTAACTTCAGGGTTAGCAGGATGATTTCACGGCTATGGTTATCTAACTGTAATTTTAGGTTTATTTCTTATTATAATAACAATAATCCAATGGTGGCGAGATGTTATCCGAGAAGCTACCTTTCAAGGTTTTCACACTATTCAGGTATCTAGGGGGCTTCGATGGGGGATAATTTTATTTATTATTTCAGAAATTTGTTTCTTTTTTGCTTTCTTTTGGGCTTATTTTCATAGTAGTTTAGCACCCAGCCCAGAACTGGGGTCATGCTGACCCCCCGCTGGAATTACACCCTTAAATCCTTTTGAAGTTCCTTTATTAAACACTGGGGTTCTTCTCGCTTCCGGGGTGACAGTTACTTGAGCTCATCACAGTCTAATAGAAGGTGATAACCCCGGGGGGTTACAGGCTCTGTTTGCAACCGTAGTATTAGGTATCTACTTTACTTTTCTTCAAGGTGGGGAGTATTATGAGGCTTCATTCACAATTGCAGACGGTGCGTATGGATCAAGTTTTTTTGTAGCTACAGGATTTCACGGACTTCATGTGCTAATCGGGAGAACATTTTTACTGGTTTGTTTTGTTCGTACTTGACTACAACACTTCTCTACTGGGCATCATTTTGGGTTTGAGGCAGCTGCTTGGTACTGACATTTTGTTGATGTTGTATGACTGTTCTTATATCTTTCAATTTATTGATGAGGATGTTAAAGTTTTAAGGTTTTAGGAATCTTAGATGACTGAGGGATAAGTGTTAGATTTTTAATCTAAAAACGGCAAACATATGCCTCTAAGAGTTGACTTTAGACTTGATACTTTAAATTAAAAGATCTGATTTGCATTTAGACAATAAGTTTTATAAACTTTCAGGCCAGTATAAAAAGCGAGAAATTTGCATTCGGTTTCGGCCCGTATCTTAGGGGTGAAAGTCCCTTTTTATACTAAATAAATGAAAGCCAAAGTAGAGGTGCCTAGCTGTTAATTAGGGGAATGTAAGTTAAATTTACTCATTTAGTTAAGACGTAGTACTACGCCGGATGAACGGAAATCATTGATGTTGATTAATATGGGATTGTAAGTTGTCTCTGGTACTAAAAATGCTAAGAAGATTTTTAAGTAGAGTTATTGCGTTAGTATTATCCGTCGTCGTAATAACACTAGGGTGAGTTTTGGCTAAGCGGGCTATTAGAGACCGGGAAAAAAGGTCTCCCTTTGAGTGCGGGTTTGATCCGATTAAATCGGCTCGGCTACCCTTTTCTCTTCGGTTTTTTTTATTAGCTATTATTTTCTTAATTTTTGATGTAGAGATTGTCCTCCTATTTCCTATCTTAGCAAGAATAGTTAGAAGTTTCTCTCTTGGTCTAGTGTTTGGGATCTTTATTTTTTTAGTTATTCTTATCCTGGGTCTTTTCCATGAGTGGAATGAAGGGTCATTAGATTGAGCTCAATAGAGAAAAAACTTGGAGTAAAACAGGGCTGCTAACTTTGTTTTGGGTAATTCGATTTTATCCTTTTTCTTATGTTTTCAAGACTTCCTTTTGGATATATGTTTTTGTCTGTAATAGGGGTTGGTACCTTACTTTCTGTTTCTTCTACCCACTGGTTAAGTATCTGAGCTGGGTTAGAAATTAATTTAATTGGATTCTTGCCTATGCTAGTTTATCAGAAAAGTGTGTCAGAAAGACAGTCTGCTGTAAAATACTTTATTATTCAGGCACTGGGCTCTAGTTTCTTAATTTTTGGAAGTTTAATGGTATTTAGTATGTCTTTCACTTGGGATATCTGTGCTAAAATACATAATCCTGGGGTTTTAGGTTTTATAGTACTAGTTGGAGGACTGTGTGTTAAGTTGGGATTATTTCCTTTTCATTATTGGTTACCGGGAGTAATGGCTGGTTTACCCTGGATTTCCTGCCTATTGCTAGCGACATGGCAAAAATTCGCGCCATTGTTTCTCATCCTTTGTCTATTAGAACTAAATCAGTCTTATATAATAGCCTTTATTTTCTGTATTATTAGGGCAGGATCTGCCTTGGCAGGGGGATTAGGTGGTATAAATCAAACTCAAGTTCGTGCGCTGTTAGCATACTCGTCAATCGGCCACCTTGGGTGGATAACATTCGCTACTCTTCATAGCGAATGAAGCATAAAAATATACTTAGGAATTTATGTTTTAATTAGGGTTTCATTATTTACAAGACTCTGGTATAGCGATTCTGGAAGTATAAAAAATATTAGCAATTTAAAGAGTTCTGGCCCTATGCAGTTGACGATTATGCTTCTTTTATTGTCATTAGGGGGCCTACCTCCACTGTTAGGGTTTATTTCTAAGTGGTTAGTTATTGCTGTGAGAAGCAGGGGACCGTGAACTCCCGTAGTTTTTTTATTGATTTTAGGCTCATTAATAAGTTTATTTTATTATTTAAGTTTATTTTTTTCTATATTTTTAAGAAGCCTAAAAAAGTCCGGATTAGGCAAATTAGGTGTAAATAATAGTGTTGTGATCACAATTAATATCTTAAATGTTGTTGGCGGAGTTTTGGTTTTAATAGTTAATTTACTTAGTTTAATGTAAAATAATGCGTTGGTTATTTTCTACGAATCACAAAGATATTGGCACATTATATATTTTATTTGGAATATGGTCAGGGCTAGTTGGTACTGCCTTAAGACTTCTTATTCGAGCTGAATTAGGGCAGCCCGGAGCCCTACTGGGTGACGATCAGCTGTACAATGTAATTGTAACAGCACATGCTTTTGTTATAATTTTCTTTTTAGTAATACCCATGATAATTGGGGGGTTCGGTAATTGATTAGTTCCTTTAATGCTAGGAGCTCCAGACATGGCTTTCCCCCGATTAAATAATATAAGATTTTGATTGCTTCCTCCTGCTTTGTTGTTGCTGCTCTCATCAGCTGCAGTTGAAAGGGGTGCGGGGACAGGATGAACCGTATACCCCCCCTTAGCGGGAAATTTAGCACATGCAGGAGGCTCTGTTGATTTAGCAATTTTTTCCTTGCATCTTGCAGGTGTTTCGTCAATCTTAGGTGCTGTAAATTTCATTACAACTATTATTAACATGCGATGACGGGGTATGCAATTTGAACGGCTTCCTCTTTTTGTGTGGTCAGTAAAGATTACAGCTATTTTGTTACTTTTGTCACTGCCGGTTTTAGCCGGGGCCATTACAATACTGTTAACTGATCGAAACTTTAATACAGCTTTTTTTGATCCGGCAGGAGGTGGGGACCCTATTCTATATCAGCACTTATTTTGATTTTTTGGTCATCCAGAAGTATATATTTTGATTTTACCCGGATTTGGAATGATTTCTCACATTGTAAGTCATTATTCTGCCAAGAAAGAGACATTCGGTACTTTGGGAATAATTTATGCTATGCTAGCTATTGGTGTTCTAGGTTTTATTGTCTGAGCTCATCACATATTTACAGTTGGAATGGACGTAGATACGCGAGCATATTTTACAGCTGCTACAATAATTATTGCGGTGCCTACAGGAATTAAAGTGTTTAGTTGACTTGCTACAATTCATGGAGCTAAAATTAAATATGAGACTCCAATATTATGGGCTTTAGGTTTTATTTTTCTATTCACAGTAGGGGGTTTAACAGGTATTGTGTTGTCGAATTCTTCTTTAGATATTATGTTGCATGACACTTACTATGTTGTAGCTCATTTCCATTATGTTCTTTCTATGGGAGCCGTGTTTGCCCTATTCGGTGCATTTAATTACTGGTTTCCCTTACTAAGGGGTGTAACATTGCATAATCGGTGAACAAAGGCCCATTTTTATATTATATTTATTGGTGTGAATGTGACCTTTTTTCCCCAACATTTTTTAGGTTTAAGTGGCATACCCCGTCGATACTCAGATTACCCTGACTGCTATACAAAATGGAATGTAGTTTCATCTATTGGTTCAATGGTTTCATTTGTGGCTGTATTATACTTTATAGTTATTGTCTGAGAAGCTTTAGTTTCTCAGCGGAGCGTGATTTGAAGTACTCATCTAAGAACGGCTTTAGAATGAGATAACATTTTACCTGCTGATTTTCATAATGCTCCTGAAACAGGAGCATTAGTAGCTAACTAAAATTTTAAATAAATTGTTAAGATATGGGTCTATGAGGGCAATTAGGATTCCAAGACGCAGCTTCTCCCCTGATAGAGGAGTTAATTTTTTTCCATGATCATGCAATAATGATTTTGGTAATAATTATTAGCCTAGTTGGGTACGCTGCTGTATCTTTAATAGTAAATAAGTATACATGCCGTTCATTAGTTGAGGGGCAAGAAATTGAAACTATTTGGACAATTGTTCCAGCATTTATTTTAGTATTTTTAGCGTTACCTTCTTTACGTTTATTGTATTTATTAGATGAGATCGGGAACTGTAGTCTAACTGTAAAGAGAATTGGGCATCAGTGATACTGAAGTTATGAATATTCAGATTTTTCAAGCATCGAATTCGATTCATACATAATTCCAACAAATGAGTTAGAACCTGGAGATTTTCGATTATTAGAGGTTGACCATCGGGTTGTTTTACCAACTCAAACTGATGTTCGTGTATTAGTAACTTCAGCAGATGTTATCCACTCATGGGCTGTGCCCTCGTTGGGTGTGAAAGTGGATGCAATTCCAGGTCGACTAAATCAATTAGGATTTTTTATTAAATATCCTGGTGTGTTTTATGGGCAATGTTCAGAAATTTGTGGAGCAAACCATTCATTTATACCTATTGTAGTAGAAGCTGTTCCCCTGAAAAACTTTATGGAGTGAGTTATTAACGTATCAGATTAAAAAGTTAGTTAAACGATAATATCAGGTTGTCAGCCTCATGTTACTAATTAAATTTAGTACTTTTTACATGCCTCAATTATCCCCACTAAATTGAATTTTATTATTTATTTTGTTTTGAGCAGCCGTATCAACAATATCTATTCTAATTTGGTGATCAACTAAAACTTTTTTTCAAGGGGAGAACTTAGCTCCGACTAGTTTAAAAGAAAACAAATGAAATTGATAGAAATATGAATGCTTGTAGATATTTTTTCTTCTTTCGATGACAACAACCAGGTTTTTATATCATTATATATTTTAATATGACTTTTTTCTTTAGCAACAATTGTTCTTTTTAGGTCATCGTATTGAATTTTATCTCCTCGATGAGTAAGAGTTATTAGAGCATTTAAAGATACTGCTTCATCCCAGGTTTTTCGTTCCTTTGGTATAGCAATAGGAGGATTTATTAATATTATTACGGGTTTGTTCCTATTTTTGATTTTAATAAATTTGAGCGGATTAGTCCCCTATGTTTTTAGACCAACTAGACACTTAGCGGTCTCCCTCTCTTTGGGTATGCCTCTTTGATTTTCGTTAATTATTTCTGCGATCTTTTTTAACCCTAGTTCTGTGATTGCAGGGTTACTCCCAATGGGGGCCCCCGCACCCTTAAATCCTTTCTTGGTTATTATTGAAACAGTAAGTATCACGGTCCGCCCTATCACCCTGTCTGTCCGACTAACAGCAAATATAAGAGCAGGTCACATTGTCTTGACACTGATTGGAAATTATCTAACAGCAAGGATTTTCATATCATCTATTTTTTCTGTACTTCTTTTACTATCTATCCAGGTTTTATATACAATTTTTGAATTTGGTATCGGGCTAATTCAAGCATACATTTTTTGTTTACTAATTACTTTGTACTCAGATGAACATCCCCATTAATTTTATCAGTAAAATATACTAAATTATAAAATTAACTGTAAAAGAACCTGTGTTCATTTTTGGGGTATGAACCCAATAGCTTGATCCTTAGCTTATTTTACAACATGAATCGTCTTTGTTGGGGAGATTTAACTCCGTTAATAGATCTACAGTCTACTGCCTCTCACTCAGCCACCAAACAAACACACCAGGATACATTTCCTTTCTCGATTTTGCAGGTCGATGTTTTACATAAACTATGGCGGGCAAGGTTTAAAGATATATCTTTATATTAAGCTTTGAAGGCTTATAGTTTTAATTAACTTAAAACCTTACCAGGAGGAACTGAACCTCTCTTAAGAAATCAAAATTCTTTGTGCCCTTACACCGCTCTGTAACCTTCGATATCTTTTTTAAAATTTTTTAATCTCCTTGCTTGGAAGGCAAGTGTACTACATCATACTCAAAAGATTATTTCTAATAAATAATTTTATTCCTTTAAAATGAAAATCTAACGTGCAATCTACACCATAGAAACTTTTAGGTTGTTTTGTTTATAACAAAACTTAAATTGAACACTAAATACAGTTTATTGTATTAGTAATCAAATTTTTTTTTAAAAAATATATAAGCTTGGCTCTGACTTATTTATATAGCAAGTACTAAGGAATACACATGGTTTTTATTGAAAGAGGCGAGGTAAAAAAGATTGCGACATTAGATAAATAATTTAAGTTTGTATTCTTTTTTAAAGTATTATAGGTTATAAAGAATGCTTTGAAAAGTCCCGCTAACACCAGTGCTGAAGGTTAATTAAAAGGTGAAAACTTGAATTAATTTAGTACACTGAAATCTGGTTAACTTGGTGCCAGCATCCGCGGTTAGACCAAGAGATTAAGTTATATTTCAAGGTAAAAAGACAGTTAGGTTTAAATAATTTTAGTTTATTGATCATTTATAGAGAAGTAAAATTTGTATATAAGTAGTTAACCCAGTCATAACTAATTTACTGAAGCTGTGATAGTCTTGAGGGAAACTGGGATTAGATACCCCACTATTCTTGACTGTAAACCAATTAAATTTACCAGAGTACTACGAATGTCAAATAAAAATTTAAAACTCAAAGAGCTTGGCGGTGTTTTAGACCCATCAGGGGAACCTGTCTCATAATCGACAATCCACGTCAGACCTGACCTTGTTTTGTACTCAGCTTGTATACCGTCGTCGCCAGGTAACTTTTAAAAAATGAGAAGTTAGCGATAAAAAAATTTAGTAGATTAAAACGTCAGATCAAGGTGCAGCTAATAAAGGGGGGAGGATGGGTTACAATTATTTTATTCATAATTACGGAAAATTATATGAAAATGTAGTTGAAAGGAGGACTTGAAAGTAAAATAAAATATATAAGCAATTTGAATATGGCTCTGAAACGTGCACACATCGCCCGTCGCTCTCGTTGAAAAATGAGATAAGTCGTAACATAGCAGGGGTAATGGAAATTGTCTCTAGATGAAAAACATAGTATAATTTTAATACATTTCATTTACACTGAAAATATACTTAAATAATGAGTTGTTTTTAAATTAAATATTAAGGTATAAATATCTGTTTTTAATTAAGTTTTATTAAAACATTTTAAAAGTGAGTAAAGGTGATTAAACTTTATTTTGTTATATCTTAGAGAAAGTACTGTGAAGGAATATAAATAAATTATATAAAAGAAAAAATAAAAACTTGTACCTTTTGCATCATGGTTTAACTAGATATTTATTTTATATTTAAATGTCTCGAAATCTAATGAGCTATTTTTATTCAATGTATTAGAAAATAGGGATTAATTGTAGCAAAAATTTTCCTAGAAGTAAGAATAGAAATGAAATTTTATCCGTATTAGATGATAGCTAGTTCTTCTAAAAGGCATATAAGTGCTTTAAATTAATTTTATTTTTATGATGATAAAATAAAACAAATTTTAATTTAGTTAAATTTTTGAGGATAAGCTCGAAAATTGCGTATCATGCTTGCACACTATTTTAATTGAAATTTAAGCTTGAAAATAGCTACAATTTTGATTTTGTTACAATTTCATTGAATGTATTAAAAAAGAATTGATTTGCTTAATAATAAATGAAGAAAACTTTAAAACTAAAATAAGTCGAACCTATGTTAAAATGAGTATTAATTAATATATAAATCTTTAATATTGTATAGTTTAAAGCTAATATTCCTGTATTAAATTTTAAATCATAAAAAGGAACTCGGCAAATACATATTCTGCCTGTTTAGCAAAAACATGGCTCCCTGTCAAAAGTAAATAAGGAGTCGGACCTGCCCGGTGAATTTTTTAACGGCCGCGGTACTCTGACCGTGCAAAGGTAGCATAATCATTTGCCTTATAACTGAAGGCTAGTATGAATGGTTTGACAAGAATATAGCTGTCTCTTTATGATTTAGTAAAATTTTATTTTCAGGTGAAGAAGCCTGGATTAAATTAAAAGACAAGAAGACCCTATCGAGCTTGAAAAAAATCAGTGGACTAATAAGCTGATATGACTAAAAAACAAGCCGCTGAGAATTTTAGGTGGGGCGCCTGGGGAACAAAAAAAGCTTCCTTTACATGCTCAAAGACACTCAAGTTTTGATCCAAAATATTTTGGTTAAAGAAATTAGTTACCGTAGGGATAACAGCATTATCTTTTTTAAGAGTTCTTATCGAAAAAAAGGTTTGTGACCTCGATGTTGGACCAGAATGTCCTAAAGATGCAGCAGTCTTTAAGGGTTGGTCTGTTCGCCCATTAAAATTCTACGTGATCTGAGTTCAGACCGGCGTGAGCCAGGTCAGTTTCTATCTTTAATTTTTAAAATAAGCTTAGTACGAAAGGACCAGCTTATTGTAACATTTGCTAAAAACGATATTATATAATATACAATTTAGATCAAATTAGCAAAACGAATGCAATTGATTTAGGATCAATAGATATAGGTGAAATTCCTTTATTTGATACTTCAGTACTATAAAGGTGGCAGATAAAGTGCATTAGGTTTAAGCCCTAAATATAAAGACGAAATTTCTTTTCTTTATAATGTATATTTCTATTATTTCATCGGTATTTGCTTATATCTGTATTTTACTAGCGGTCGCCTTTTTTACTCTTTTAGAACGAAAAGGGCTTAGGTATATTCAGCTTCGAAAAGGCCCCAATAAAGTGGGATTAATGGGGTTACCGCAGCCTATCGCAGATGCTGCTAAACTATTAACAAAAGAAATTACGAAACCAACAATAGCAAACTATGCGCCCTATTTCGTAGCTCCTGTTTTTAGGTTTATTTTGGCTCTTTTATTATGACAATTATACCCGAGACTATATTCTTGTTCATATTTCAAGTGGGGTATTCTATTTTTTTTATGCGTATCTGGAATAAATGTTTATGGGACCCTTTTAGCCGGATGGGCTTCTAATTCTAAATATGCCCTACTGGGGGGATTACGGGCAATTGCACAAACAATTTCCTATGAAGTTAGAATGGCTCTAGTTCTTTTGTTCCCGCTATTTCTAATCGGAAGCTTCAGCTTCATTGAAATTAAAGAATCCCAGGAATTTGTGTGGTTAGCCTTTCTAATAGTTCCTGTATCTTTTATGTGATTTGTTACTTCTGTTGCTGAAACTAATCGGGCTCCATTTGATTTCGCGGAGGGTGAATCTGAGCTAGTTTCTGGTTTCAACATTGAATATGGCGCAGCAGGCTTTGCTCTTATTTTTTTAGCAGAATATGCCAATATTTTAGTTATAAGCTTATTTTCCTCATTGCTCTTCTTCGGCGGTAGTTCTCTAATTTTTCTAGAAAGAGACTTAGCTTTCATGTTAAAAGTGTTATTTTTTGCTTTTACATTCATTTGAGTTCGAGGAAGCTACCCCCGGTTCCGCTATGACTTATTGATGAGACTTACCTGAAAAGGATTTCTGCCAGCTTCACTCTCTTTTCTACTATTAATCGCAATTCTAGCTTCTTGTATCTATTATTAACCATAAAACGAAATTGTAGTTTAATTTAAAATATTAGCATTGGAAGCTAAAGCTCGGGTATTAGTCCCGCATTTCGAAATGAGTGCTCTAATTATCTTTAGTATAGCCTTATCTAGACTTTTAATACTCCCTCTTATGAGCCAGCCATTAAGACTTGGATTGGTCATTATAATATCAACTTTATTGATATGCTTTATTAGTGCTATTACCCTATCTTCGTGATATGGTTACATCCTATTTCTAATTTATGTAGGAGGACTTTTAGTTATATTCGCCTATGTGGCAGCCTTATCTCCTAATGTTCTCTTTGGTAAGGGGACCCCGATATTATTTTTCTCTATTTTAGTTTTTCCTTTGGCAGTAATTTTTTATTTTTACCCGCTGATTGATCTGTCTTCTATCGATTATCTTTATATTTTTAAGGAATTAAAGTCCTTAAAGATATATGGAATTGAAATAGTATCTCCCCAAATAATCTCCATTCTGATTGGATTAGCAATTATTCTTTTAATTAACTTAATTGTAGTTGTAAAGATTTGTTATTACCGACATGCTTCTCTCCGGCCATTTAATGGCTAAAGAATGCGAGGTCCTATTCGGAAAATTCACCCTATTCTTAAAGTTATAAATGGGGCACTAGTTGATTTACCTGCCCCTTCAAACCTATCTATTTGATGAAATTTCGGTTCTCTACTGGGCTTGTGTTTAGGAATTCAAATCGTAACTGGCTTATTCTTAGCTATACACTACACAGCTCATGTAGATCTTGCTTTTAGATCAGTAATTCACATTAGCCGGGACGTGAGATACGGATGGTTGTTACGAGCTCTACATGCTAATGGAGCATCATGATTCTTTATTTGTATTTATTTACATGTTGGGCGCGGGATATATTATGCATCTTATGTCAATGTTCATACATGAAATATTGGTGTCGTCCTTTTATTCCTAACAATAGGAACGGCATTTCTGGGCTATGTTCTACCTTGAGGTCAGATATCTTTCTGAGGGGCAACCGTTATCACAAACTTGCTTTCCGCAGTCCCATATGTTGGTAAAATGCTAGTTGAATGGGTATGAGGTGGTTTTGCAATTGATAACGCAACACTAACCCGTTTTTTTGCCCTGCATTTCTTGTTACCGTTTGTAATAGCAGCCCTAGCTATTCTTCATTTGTTATTTTTGCATGAAACAGGATCAAATAATCCCTTGGGATTAAATAGAGATGGAGAAAAAGTTCCCTTTCACTCATACTACACATTTAAGGACCTAGTCGGATTTATTTTAGTCCTTTTTTTATTGAGAATACTAGCTCTTTTTTCGCCTCAACTTTTAACCGACCCTGAAAATTTTATCCCGGCAAATCCGTTAGTCACTCCTGTTCACATTCAACCAGAATGGTATTTTTTATTCGCCTATGCTATTTTACGTTCTATTCCCAATAAATTAGGGGGAGTTATTGGCCTGGTCGGATCCATTGCTATTTTATTTATCTTACCGTTTACCCATCTAGCTAAGTTTCGGTCTATAGCATTTTACCCGCTAAACCAAATTTTATTCTGGTGATATGTAGGAATTTTTTTAATTCTAACTTGAATTGGAAGTTGCCCGGTAGAAGCCCCATATGAACAGATTGGTCAGGTTTTTACTGTATTGTACTTTTTATACTTCATTATTAATCCCCTAATCCAAATTATATGAGATAATATTTTGGATTACTAATACAAGCAGAGCTATTTCCTGGGGAGAGCTTGCCTTGAAAACAAACCTGAAGTGTTCGATTCACTTAATAGCTTAGCAATAAGAGATAGTATACTCACTTTTGGCTTACAAGACCAACGCTCTTTTTAAGCTATTATTGCAACTTATCATTAATTAAGAAATGAGAACATTTTATTTAAGTCTACTTAGAATACTTGGGATTTTTATGGCACTATTAGCTTTATCACTGCAATATAAACACCTATTAAGTATTTTACTAAGATTGGAAGCTGTAACAATAAATTTATTTATTATACTGTTCGCCTTATCAGCCAATGTTACTTTTAGCGGGGAAACTTCTTTAATTTTAATTACTTTAGGGGCCTGTGAAGCTAGATTAGGATTGGCTATCTTAGTTGCGGTTATTCGAGCTGAAGGAAATGACTACGTCTCAAGATTTTCTTTGCACAAATGCTAGGTTTATTATTTCTTAGTTCTACTTTATTACTTATCCCCCCTAGAAAATGGTCTTGATACATAAAAATATGATCTTTAGCCCTGGGAAGTTTGATTTCTATTATTCACCTATTTAACCCTCTTTTTGGCTACGAAGCTATTAATTCGCTGGTAATGTATGATTCTATATCAACAATCTTAGTATCTCTCACCTTATGAATTTCATTAATAATAATGATAGCAAGGCAAAACAGAGTGAAAATCTCTAAAAATAATCATCCAATATTTTCCCTGTTTATTTTACTCTTAAATCTCATTTTAATTTCAACATTTTTATGCTCGAGAAGACTTCTTTTTTATTTCCTATTTGAAGCTTCGTTAATCCCCACATTATTACTTATTTTGGGTTGAGGATACCAGCCTGAACGATTACAAGCCGGCATATACATAATAATCTATACTGTCGCTGCTTCATTGCCCCTTCTTTTCACCATTCTCTGAGCTACTCAAGAGCTTTCTTCGGGAGAAATATTAATAATTAGAAGACTTCGTCTTCACACATATAGAACAAGTTGTTTATGGGCCTGAAATTTTTTAACTTTCTTATGCTTTACTGCCTTTTTAGTGAAATTACCAATGTTTACTGTGCATTTATGGCTCCCTAAAGCACATGTTGAAGCCCCCGTTGCCGGATCTATGGTCTTAGCAGCTATTCTACTTAAACTGGGAGGTTACGGAATTTTGCGAATTTACCAGTATTTTAATTTTGTTTCCTCACAAACTTGCGTTATTATTTTTTCATTGGCTATCTGGGGAGGAGTAATCACTAGAATTATTTGTTTCCGACAGGTCGACCTGAAATCGTTGATTGCTTACTCCTCTATCGGTCATATATCTCTAATACTAGCGGGAGCTTTTTCAAACACATCCTGAGGCTGAAGAGGAGCTCTTGTCCTTATACTATCCCATGGATTTTGTTCTTCCGCCTTATTCGCACTAGCAAACTATACCTACGAAAAAACGCACACACGAAGCCTATTTTTAAGAAAAGGAATACTTATGCTTCTCCCAATCTTGGCTATATGATGGTTCCTATTTTGTATTATAAATATGGCAGCCCCTCCAAGTATTAATCTTCTAGGGGAAATTATAATCTTTCCGGCTACAATTTTTAGTTCTAAATATTACCTAATCTCCCTGGGTTTTATAAGATTTTTAGCAGCCCTGTATAGTATATATCTTTACACAAGTATCCAGCATGGAGGAAGCCCCAAGTTTCTCAAGCCCTTTAATGACTTCAAGGCTTCTGGGTTTATACTATTTTTCTTGCACTGAATCCCCGGCAATTTTCTTATTTTAAAAAGAGACCTAATTTCGATATGAATCTAATTAGGGTTAAGTTAGTCTAAACTTAAGACGTCAGCCTGTGGATTTGAAAATGAAATTTATTTCACTTAACCTATGTATATTAACTTAAAATCTTCCTCCGTTAGTTCTATATTTCTACTAATGTACAGCATTTTACTTTTTCCAGTTACAATAATATTTATTAGGTCAAATCAGAACATCATTTTAGAATGATCTATCTTCCAAATAAGTTCTTGTACTATGACTTTTATGTTTATCTTAGACCCGGTGAGACTTAGGTTTAGTAATGTAGTTTGTTTAATTTCAGGCTGTGTAATACTTTTCTCATCTAGCTATATATCTCATGACCCCTTCTTAAAACGATTTGTCTGGCTAGTCATACTTTTTGTTTTATCTATAAATCTTTTGGTCTTTATCCCTAGTCTACCTGCTTTACTGCTGGGGTGAGACGGCCTAGGCATTGTCTCATTTGCCCTTGTGATTTATTACCAAAACATAAAGTCTTTGGGCGCCGGGATAATTACAGTCTTAGCTAACCGAATTGGTGATGTTATAATTCTTATTTCTATTGGTCTCTTAGTTTTGCAGGGTCACTGATCAGTCCTTTCGATATGAGATTACTATTTAACTGCATGGACAGCCCTCGCAATCACTTTAGCTGCAATAACTAAAAGAGCCCAAATTCCCTTTTCTAGGTGACTCCCGGCTGCCATGGCAGCCCCTACTCCGGTTTCAGCTTTAGTGCACTCCTCAACACTAGTGACCGCCGGTATTTTTCTTATCGTCCGGTTTTTCCCCTTTCTTGACACAATTCAGGGATTTAAGACAGCTCTCTTGTTCATTTCCGTCTTAACTCTCCTTATAGCGGGTATCGGAGCAAACTATGAAAATGATTTAAAAAAGATCATTGCCCTATCAACCCTAAGACAATTAGGGGTTATAATAATAAGATTAGGCTTAGGAATACCCTATTTAGCTTTATTTCACCTATATACCCATGCCCTATTTAAAGCCTTGCTTTTTCTTTGCGCGGGCATATTTATTCACAACAGATCTAATATTCAAGATATTCGCCATATAGGTTTATTATTTTCCCAAGCCCCCCTAACTACAACCTGTATAAATATTGCTAACTTATCCCTTTGTGGGGCCCCATTTCTCAGCGGCTTTTATTCTAAAGACTTAATTTTAGAGTTGTGCCTCAGAAATCCGACTAACTTTCCAATAGTACTTTTAATTTTTTTGGCCACAGGTATAACTGCGGCATACTCCTTTCGGCTATCATTCTGTTCCCTGTGAGGGTGCATTAAGGGACCCTCACACCACGAAAAGCAAGAACTAGATCCGTATGTTAATTGAGCAACTACAATTTTAAGGTTAGCCGCCCTCGTAGCTGGATTCACCCTTCAAAATATTTTTCTTACCTTCAGACCCCTTCCTTTTATCTTACCACTCTACCTAAAAATACTAACTGTATTTGTTATTCTCTCAGGCCTTTTTATCGCCTTTATTGCTTGGGATACTAACCACAGTGAAAGCACTGTCAATAAAATTAAATTCTTTTTCTCAACTATATGATTTTTGGCTCCTATTTCGAGGCAGCCCCTTACCAAGTTTTCTATGCTTCTAGGAACTAATATTATAAAGTCAGTTGACATAGGATGACTAGAAATCTTAGGGGGCCAAGGAAGCGCTCTAGTTACATCAACTATATCTATAAAAAACCAGAATCTTCAAATTAAATCTTTTAACTTCTTTATTGCATTAATTTTATTTATGGTAGTAATTTTGTGTATAGTACTACTTTTTAGTTAGCATTGATAGCTTAAACAACAGAGTATAGCACTGAAGATGCTAAGGTGGCAATCTTTGCCTCAAAGCA